TGATCGAACCAAGCCTCCGCAATTTCAGAATCTCCTTGTCGAATGGCCTGTTCTCCCCGGTCGGAATAGGGGGTAAATTCCTTCCCTTAGAACCGTACTTGAGCGTTTCCGACCTCATACGGCTCAACGGTCAAGCTCTTTTGGTGACCTTTTTTTTAATCTCCCATATCAAATTGAATGAGATTTCTCATGGATCCATCCCATTTTTTCTACCAAAAGAAAAAGAGGTTATGAGTTTCAAACTTGAATTTTGATTACTAATTTACTCAGTTTTATCTTTTCTCCCGCCTTCATAAAGTAGAGGCATTTCCACTATCACTATAGTTTTCTAAAAAGGTAACTATCTCGGTTTAATATATAAATTTCTATATTTAGTATAGAATCCGTGAAAAGGACTTTCCTTTATATTTATAAGAAGGAAAAGGCTTACTATCTTTGGGATCTGATGCTACACCGCTGCTCAATACCTTAGGGGATCAACTCTATTACATAAATTGATTCCTAACTTTTATTTCATATTATGACATAAATAAGCAGTTCTTATTGTATCGGCCCAAAACCTCGCGAATTGATCTTTACGGCGCTTCCTCTATCAATTAGATCCTTTATCCATCGAATAAAGTATCTAGGCATACCTATTTCTTCATATTCATACTTAAAATTTTATGAAGTTTAGTTCTTTTCTACAGCTGATAAAAATCGTCGTTTTGGACAATACATATGTAGAAAGCCTATTTTTTTTTTCTAGTATTTTTTAATGAATTTGTTCTTTTGCCTTTTTTATTTCTATAGTGGAGATAGTCGCACGTAATGACAGATCACGGCCATATTATTAAAGGCTTGTGGTAAGAATGGGTTTCGCTCTAGTGCACGAAAATAATATTCCAAAGCTTTTGTATGTTCTCCGTTTCTTGTGTGGATAAGGCCTATGTTATAGAGTATATAACTTCGATCATAGGGATCCATTTCTAGTCGCATAGCTTCATAATAATTCTGTAAAGCTTCCGCATAATTTCCTTCGGATTGAGCCGACATCCGTTACGGTCGTCATTCGATTCAAAAAATCTCCGTTTCAGAACCGTACATGAGATTTTCATCTCATACGGCTCCTCCTTTATGTACATAATGAGACTAATACATGGAATAAAAAAAGATTGAAATATTCTCATTATAAACTGAGTGGGGCTGGTGTTTTTACAAAAAATCTCTAACCAACCTTCTTGTAAAAGATCTTTCCTTAACATCAAGTCTGTTGATACTAGATAAAAAAAGGGTGACTCCCGCAATTTATTTGTCTTAAACGCCACTTAATTTTCAGGAATTAGTCACTTCAACAGTTTTCTATGGCTATACGGGTATCCAAAACACGAACGAGATGGGTGTTTGTTGTCCCAACCATGCTTGCTAGTCCCGATCCTCATAAGGAAAAGGGATAATTTATAACAAAATTTTCCTGTTGTTGATTCCGAGGAGTAGTGCCTCTTCCTCTATGCCTCCTATTAGTACTAGTGGAGTAGGTTTGACCTAACACAACCGTAGGTGTAACCTTTCGCTCAATACTCTATAATGAACAATTGAAGCATTTGAGGTTGCATTAATCGCGGATACACGACAGAAGGGCTTGTTTTATTTACAAACTTTACCTTCACCAAGCGTAGAATTTTTTCAAATAATTTTTTTTTTCTTTATATCCCGAATAAGATAATTATTATGCAACTTTTTCCTAAGAACATTAAAAAATATAAAAAAAATGAAATTAAAGAAAAGTATAAAATAACTAAATAAAAAATAATCAAATCACACCATCTCTGTAATAAGCGAATGCCTCTTTCTCCCCCGAAGTTGTCGGAATTATTCGTAATAAGATATTGGCTACAATCGAAAAGGTCTTATCAATAAAATTTCCAGTTATTCGAGATCTAGACATAGGCAGAAATTCATGCTATAATTTTTTTTAATTACTTTCGTGAGAAAATAATCCCACAACCAACGGAATTTGACAGTACGAAATAACATAAAAGCGGACTCATTAAAATGAAACTTCTACTCAAATTTTTTATTTTTTGCAGGACTCAATAAAACCAAAACTAATAAATATTTGAAGACGGTTAGATTTCAACTAAATCTTAAATATAGTAGTATTAAAAATATCGGAAAATATTTTGATTTCATCAAAGTTGAAGAATCAACGAATTTTTTCGAAGCTGTAGGAAAATTCGAGAAGTTTTGAGTAAATTATGATCCAAAGAGGAAAAAGGGTTGAATAATCGCTCTATGATGGATGAAAATAGACTAACCATTCATTTTGTGTTGTGTATATAACGGGTAATACGCTATACAATCAAATATAAAAATTCCGCGGGCCTTTTCGTTGGAATAAATCTATAGGATAAGAAGTTATGATAAGGGGTTCTTGTTAAAAGATCTCAAACTTGCAAGTAAGTTTCTTATTTTTATGAAAATAGAATAATGGTCTAAACTAAATAAAACGATGGTTTAAAGGGAACTATTAAAGATAGTCGAAAAAAAAAAAAAGATCAATCAGTGGAGTTGTTCCAATTAAGTGATTTAATCCAGTATAAAAATAAAAATTCAAAAAGAAAATTTGGAGTCCCATCTTCGTAAACATGAATAGATACCTTTATTTGTTTTGTTGTTTTTAAGAGTTTGTCCCACAAAATTATCTCCTTTCCCCAGCCTCGACTAAGGTTTGGCAAAGTTTTTCTATTTTTTTTTTTAGTTAAAATTAAAATAGGGTGTACGCATTTATCCAAAAATCAAATATGAAGCACTATTCACTCGACTTATTATCAACTTTCTCATTATGTAGGAGAGATGGCCGAGTGGTTGAAGGCGTAGCATTGGAACTGCTATGTAAGCTTTTGTTTACCGAGGGTTCGAATCCCTCTCTTTCCGTACCCTTCACCTAGTTCACCAACGTTAATGTTATTGACCACAATATCTCACATCAAATAAAAAAGGGACACCATTATTCCAACCTTTCTTTGCTTTGATATGGTTTCGCTATTCCTAATCTCAATTTCGGTAATATGGAAAATACTAGAAAGAATAGACAAGGAATTAAAACCTTCCTATCAATCTATGATACATGAATGGGAAAAAATCCCTTACTTAAAAACTCTTTATATGGGTGGGGTGTAAAGGGAGGGCAAAATTGTCTGAATCCTTCTTATTTTCGTTAAGTTTAAGTCTGACGAGAATAATATTCTACAACTAGTAATTCATTTATTTTCAAACCGACCCATTTACTATCTAGTATTTCATTGACTGATCCTTTATATTGGAATGGGTGAAGGGTCAAATGTTTTGGCAATTCCTCACGGGAGGTTGAATCAAGATAATTTTGAACCAGAGACTTAGATTTTTGTTCATCTCTCACTGTAATAATATCGCGGGGTTTGCAGCGATAACTTGGTATATCTACTATACCACCATTAACTAAAATATGTCTATGGTTAACCAATTGGCGTGCTTGAGGAATAGTCGAAGTTATACCTAATCGAAAAAGGATGTTATCCAACCGCATTTCAAGCAATTGTAGTAAAACTTGACCTGTTGACCCTTTTGCTTTTCCGGCGATATGAACATATTTAAGTAATTGTTGTTCTGTAAGACCATAATGAAAGCGTAATTTTTGTTTTTCTTCTAAACGAATACGATATTGAGATTTTTTACCGGGGCGTAATTGGTTTCTAAAATCGTTTCCAGCTCTAGGCTTTTTAGTAGTTAGTCCCGGTAAAGACCCCAGACGACGTATTTTTTTGAAACGAGGCCCTCTGTAACGTGACATAAAGACTCCTTATGAAGTTGCATAAACCTAAATGAAATATGAAATTAAACTAAACTAAATGCTAAATAGAAAAATGAAAAATACAATATAAATTTTAAATTCCACAATAAATTAATCAAAATTTATTGAAATATTGTACTACAAAGAAAAATTCGAAAGAATAATTAGATGAATTGTATCACTATTCTGTCCTTAATACTTAATATATTATAAAATATATATCTAATTTATCGTATTAATATTAAATAGAATATTTTCTATAATATCAAACTTAATTAATTTCAAACTATTAATTACTAAAAACTCTTCAATAATATTCTAATTATATGAATATTAATATAATAAGAATATAAAAATCAAAGTAAGGGTTCTCTTTTTGATTGATTTAGTCTACATAGATAAAACTCCTCCCCCTTTTTTTAATAATTGGAAATTTTTAGGAGATAATAGAAGGGTGCCATTTGGGAAAAGCAAATGAAGCCTTTTCAATTTCGTTGATTTCACATTTTCAACTATGTAAAAAAATCAAACAAATGGAGAAAAGCCCACTATCGGAGTCGAACCGATGACCATCGCATTACAAATGCGATGCTCTAACCTCTGAGCTAAGCGGGCTCACATAACATAAATTGTACCCACATAGGAATTTATTAAACTGCTGGAATCTTAGCTATTAACTAACTCTTCATTCTTAACTCTTCAGATACTAATTAATATAGAATTGGATCCATTTCATTTATCTTATCAAATATATGATTATCAATATCTTAATTAGCTAGTAAGATTTTTGAATTCAAATTACAATTGAATTTCAAATTCTTTTTTTTTTTTTTACTAATATAATTCGATTTCTTTTAGAAATAAAAGATTTTATTCCTATCTGCTAATTTATTTAAATTAGTAATTTAATTACTATAACCTACTAAATTACTATAACTTAGTAATTTATATAGTATCTTATAGAATAAGATTCTATATAAATTAGTATAATTAATACATATTAGATACATTATAATATTCGAAATAATTTCAGTTGAAATTATTTTTTATTTTAATTAAAAAAGGAATTTTTAGTTATAGCCATTAGATTCGTTATGGCTATTAAATTTTTCAATATATAGAGTAATAAAATTTATTTTTAGTTATTTTTCGTTCGGAAAGATAAGAGCTAAGACGAAAACAAAAGAAAAGAATCGACCGTTCAAGTATTCAAAATTGCATGCTAAAAACAATATAAATTGGGAAAATATATATATATAATATATACGTAGACTTATACTATTAGTCAGAAGAATAGTATATATAGAATATACTAATAGTATTTAGTATACTATATATTGTATATTGAATTGATGAATTCAATAGTCCGATCATAATATAACTGAAAGAAAAAGCAAAATATTTGGATAATGATATCCAAATTACAAAGCAAAAAGGGGATATGGCGAAATTGGTAGACGCTACGGACTTAATTGGATTGAGCCTTGGTATGGAAACCTACCGAGTGATAACTTTCAAATTCAGAGAAACCCTGGAATGAAAAATGGGCAATCCTGAGCCAAATCCGTTTTTATCAAAACAAACAAGGATTCGGAAAGCGATAATAAAAAAGATAGGATAGGTGCAGAGACTCAATGGAAGCTGTTCTAACAAATGGAGTTGGCTGCGTTGCGTTAGTAAAGGAATCCTTGTATCAAAACTCCATACAGGATGAAGGATAAACGTATCCATACTGAAATACTCTCTCCAAATGATTAATGACAACCCCAACCCATATTTCCTTTTAATTTTTATTCAAATTGAAAATTAAAAGAATTCTTGTGAATCAATTCTAAGTTGAAAAAGGATATCGAATATTCATGGATCAAATTCTTTATTCCATCAAAATATGAAAGAATTGATTAATTCGACGAGAATAAAGATAGAGTCCCATTCTACATGTCAATAATGAAATTTATAGTAAAAGGAAAATCCGTCGACTTTAAAAATCGTGAGGGTTCAAGTCCCTCTATCCCCAAAAAGGCCTATTTTATTCCCTAAATATTTAGCCTATCCTCTCAGTTCATTAGTGGTTCAAAATTCGTTATGTTTCTCGTTGATTCTAATTGGATCCAAGCGGAAATTTTTTTCTTATACCAAGACTTTTTCATATTTGAAAAACGTACAAATGGTCATCTTGGAGAAAATAACCCTAATATCATATAAAATTTGAATAATTAGTAATTCATTTAATTACTAGTACTATACTGAAACTTACAAAGTTTTTTTGTAATCTCAGGAATTCCAACAGATTATAGATAAGACTTTGTAATACCCTTTTCATCTTTCTTTTTAATTGACATAGACTTGAATCCTGTCATAAAATGAGAATGAGGATGATGCGCCATCAATGGTCGGGATAGCTCAGCTGGTAGAGCAGAGGACTGAAAATCCTCGTGTCACCAGTTCAAATCTGGTTCCTGGCAAACGATAAATTTGTATGTATAAATTGATTGATACAGTCGACATACATATTCATTGAATATGTATAAATCATGATGCATATTTATCCAGTAAGTATCTGGGGATGTACACATTCGATCTTTAGAATAGTTAAAGATGACTAAAGAGTATATAAAGTATGTAAAATACAATGTTAATACTTCATACATATTCCAAAAGCGAAATCAATTTCTTAATCCTCTTTCATTTCTTTCAACTTTCTTTTCATATTCTATTTCTTCATTTCCTTTTATGTGACTTTCTGGAGCCCCATCTAAATGACACGCGCGGTACATAGTTCAGCATCATGAACTCTTTGAATTTTATCCTATTGACTGGGCTCATCCCCCAAAAGTATCTTTCACATCGGAAGATCTTAATGAATCTATAGAATTGTCTTGTCTTTTTTTTTGTATTTATTTATCTTATCCAGAATATAAGAACGAGACTTCATCTCTTTGAATATCTCGAGTTGTAGTTGTTGAAGAAGTGAACATTAGTTTCTGATTATTCAATAAGCATCTTGTACTTCATAAAAATTAGGAGCAATATAATCCTTCCGTAAAGGCCACCCTATCCAACTTTCGGGCATTAAGATACGTTTCAGACGCGGATGATTATCATAAGAGATTCCCAACATATCATAAGATTCTCTTTCTTGAAAATCCGCACTTTTCCAAACCCAGAAAACAGACGGAATTCTAGGATTCCCCCTTGGGGCAAATACTTTTATGCATACTTCTTCTGGTTGATCTATGTCATATTCTATTCTCGTAAGATGATATACACTAGATAATAGGCCACCAGGTACTACATCATAAGCACATTGGGAACGTAGATAATTGTATCCATATACATATAAAATGACGGCAATGGAATGCCAATCCTCGGGCTTTATTTGTAAAGTCTCTACTCCTTGGTAATCAAAACCCAAAGATCTATGAAGTAGCCCATGTTTGATTAACCAAAAAGACAAACGGCTCCGCATCTTTTTTCTCTCTCCCACATTTTTTTGTATAAGTATTCTAAGAAAAGAATTTTACATTTACGATACAATTTCTGAAGATTGACTCGCCCTTTGTTATTCTGTACCTGTACAAAAGGATCGTGTCTAATTCACAAATTCGGGGGAAGATATTGAACTTTTGTATTTGAAAAAAGTTTCAGTGGAGATCTCTGAAGTAGATGGTGGTTGATACAGTAATCCT